AAACAATAGCCGGTCCAATAGCTGCTTCAGCGGCTGCGATAGCTATAACAAAAATGGAAAAAATATTTCCTTTTAATTGGCGACTATCAAAAAAATCAGAAAAAGCTACAAAATTGATATTAACCGCATTCAGTATAAGTTCAAGACACATAAGGGCTCTAACCATATTTCGGCTTGTGATCAATCCGTAAATACCGATAGAAAATAAATAGGCACTCAAAACAAGTACATGTTCGAGCATCATTGACCAACTCCTTATCAATTTCGATTCATTTCAATATGAACAACACTTCAACAGATTCGATTGACTAGAGAATATAACAAGTACAGACCAAAAGAAGATATTGGTAATAAGTCGAATAATAAAATTCTTTTAAACATAAAAAATCTTTCACTTTCCCATTCACATGTAAAATTCAAAGGAAATGGATAGAACAAAATGGAATTTAGATTGATATTACTAGTTCTATTCTTACTGGCGAGCCACGACAATTGCACCTATCAAAGCAGCTAAAAGAATTATTGAAATGAGTTCAAATGGAAGAAAAAAATCTGTTGATAAATGAATTCCAATTTGTTGACTATTATTTATCAAATCTTGCTCTATAATCTGATTTGATCTTGTAGTCCAAATAATCCCGTACCATGATATATCTGGAATAGTAGTTATTAGTGAAACAAAAATACTTGTACAAACCACCAAAGTAACTCCATCCCCAACGGTCCAAAGATGAAAATCTTGGTAATATTCTGAACCATTTATGAACATCACAGCAAATATGATTAAAACGTTTATAGCTCCTACGTAAATAAGTAGCTGTGCTGCAGCTACAAAATGGGAGTTTGATAAAATATAGAATAAAGATATACAAACAAGAACCAGTCCCAACGAAAAGGCAGAAAAAATTGGGTTGGTAAATAATACTACTCCTAGACTTCCTAATACAAGACCTGATCCCAGAAAGATTAAAAGAAAATCATGTATCGGTTCAGGTAAATCCATTAGATGTAAAATAAAAGATAAATAAATTGAAATTTCATGACCTTATTGATACGACCAGGAAAAATTTTTATATACTAAATTCCTAATTAAATTAAATCCTAAGGAGTGTGAATTCATCTAGGTACAGTTATAGGACTAATCTAATTCTTTATACGAACGAGTATTCGAAACTATTTCGAAACTATAAACTATATTAATAAAATTCTATAAATCTAAATATAAATTATAAATAAACAGTTTTATTTGAATTGAATTGTTCGAATTGTATAATCGTCAATTACTGACATTGGTAAACGGCCCAAAGCAATTTGATTATAATTCAATTCGTGACGATCGTAAGTCGAAAGTTCATATTCTTCAGTCATTGATAAACAATTTGTTGGACAATACTCAACGCAGTTACCACAAAATATACAGATCCCGAAATCAATACTGTAATTAAGCAATCGTTTCTTTCGAATATCAGTTTCCAGTTTCCAATCAACAACGGGTAGATCTATAGGACATACACGAACACATACTTCACAAGCAATGCACTTATCAAATTCAAAATGGATTCGACCGCGGAAACGTTCCGATGTTATTAATTTTTCATAAGGATATTGAATAGTTACAGGTAAACGATTTGCGTGGGCTAAGGTAATCATGAAACTTTGACCAATGTACCTTGCAGCTCGTACTGTTTGTTGACCATAATTCATGAACCCGGTTACCATAAGGAACATATCGTGAATATCTATGAATATTTTTGTTTTGTTTCTTTCTCTTGTTTGAGACAAGTTATGAATATTGAATATCAATCTTTTACAGTGAAAATAGTCGAAACGAAGTTGTTAATAATAGATTACCCAGAGAAATAGGTAAAAGAAATTTCCATCCAAGATTTAATAATTGATCCATTCTTAGCCTGGGCAAAGTCCATCTTGTTGTGATAGAAAGGAACAAGAACAAATAAGTTTTAGCTAATGTAATAAAGATACCAATTGTAGTTCCAAAAACTCCACATGTTTTATTTATTTCAAAAAGCTCAGAAACAAATATGTACGGAATAGAGATATTCCAACCGCCCAAGTAAAGAACTGTTACAAATAATGAAGAAACTAATAAGTTTAAATAGGAAGCAACGTAAAATAAACCAAATTTTATACCCGAATATTCGGTTTGATAACCTGCTACTAATTCTTCTTCTGCTTCTGGTAAATCAAAAGGTAATCTTTCACATTCCGCTAGGGAAGAAATTAGAAAAATGATAAAACCTATAGGTTGACGCCATAAATTCCATCCCCAAAAACCATATTTTGATTGCGCGTCAACTATATCAACTGTACTTAAACTGTTAGATAATCCTAGTCGGTGATAACATTACTGTTCCCATCGCTATTACAGAACCGTACATGAGATTTTCACCTCATACGGCTCCTCGAAGGCCATAAATAAATCTAAGGGACCGGGCCGGTTATTTATCTTGATATACCCCTAGGATAGATAGGATTCAAATCCATTGGACGGTCCTGAATTAGACCAATTGAATTCTGTCTGTTATAATAATAAATACAAAAAGGTACTTCTGAATTGATCTCATCCCTTAATAATTGGAATTGGTTGAGTAATAATTGAATTCTTCAATTCAATAAAATACTCCTTTAGAATTCTCAATAACCCGTCGTTTTCGATTACGTAAAAAAATTCGACACTAGTTTATGAATTATGACATAAATTGTATTTCCATGAATATGGATATAAGAAAGAATCAAAAGGGATCCCTCTTTTTTTTATTGTATTCTATTCTTTTGTTTTTTTTTCGTTCCTATTCTTCTTTTTTTTTATGTGCAAAACAAAAGGGGACTTAAAAAAAAATTAAAGGATTATTTCGTTTCTGATAGTTATTTATTTAATGAGTGGATAGGAGCATACTCTGGATCGGAATTGTGGGGAGTACTGCCTGATTTTTTCTACCAACTTTAAGCCCCAATTTGTATTCTTTTTATATTATGCGGAAATGCTCTTTTGGAGAATTTACATAATCTCCATTACTAATCCTTTGTGTATCTTGGTGTTTCTAACCATCCACGCATTTTTTATCAATCTCCCCTTATGGTAATACATGTATGGTAATTCATACAAACGATAGTGAAAACTCAATAAGGTTGGTCTTTTGAGCCCGCTTCAAAACAGGATGACTAATCAACCAATTTTGGGGTAAACGCTTTCTTCCGCTTATAATTTTTTTTCCACTTAATTCTTATACATAGAAAATGAGACTCAATATTTTTACTGCAGATTCAAATGAAATTCAAATCATAGTGTATTAATTCTATATCTATATATTATATATTTCTATATTATATCTATATATTATATATTTCTATATATTATATATTAAATAGTTTATTCTATTCTTAATATATTCAAAATACAAATATATATCTATAAATATATATCTATTTTATTTTTTATTTAATTTAATAATTTAATTTTATTACTAAATAATTTTATTACTAACTATATTGAATTTCAATTTCATTAAATTAATAATTAAAATTAGAGAATATTATAGTTTATAGAATATTAGAATATTAAATCCATGAATAATGAATAAATAGAAGCTGTTTTATTTCACTCATATAACTATCTGATTTAGTTCATCAACCCGAATTCCGAATAAAAATAATGAAAATCAAAAAAATAAGGATATCTATTCCATTTTTTCTACCCCTTTCCTATAAATTTCCTATAAAGAAGAAAAGAAATAAAGACGAAAAGAAATAAAGACGAAAAGAAAGGAGCATGGAAAAGTTTCTGTCTCAACGAATCACACGTAGAGATATTGATAATACACATAGAGTTAATGGTATTTCATAACTAATCGATTGAGCAGCAGCCCGTAGACCACCCAAAAAGGAATATTTATTATTTGACCCATATCCTGACATAAGAAGTCCAATGGGAGCAATACTCGAAATAGCAATCCATAAAAAAACACCGATATTGAGATCAGCTAAAACAAAGTTATAGCCAAAAGGAATTACTGAATAGCTTACTAGAATTGATATAACTGATATGGATGGTCCAATACTGAATAAACGAATATCTCCCCTAGATGGAATAAGATTCTCTTTGAAAAGTAGTTTTGTTCCATCTGCTAAAGCTTGAAGAACTCCCAAAGGACCGGCGTATTCAGGTCCAATACGCTGTTGTATCCCTGCGGATATTTCTCTTTCTAACCATACAATCACTAGCACACCTATTGTGATTCCCAATACAAGAGTCAAAATAGGGACAAGTATCCATATAATTCCATAGACCTCTTTGAAAGATTCCAATCTGAAAAAAGAATTGATATCTTGTACTTCTGTTGTATCAATTATCATTTTAACGATCAACTTCTCCCATAATGATATCTATGCTACCTAGTATTGTCATAATATCAGCCAATTTCATTCTTTTAACTAACTGAGGAAGAATTTGCAAATTGATAAAACCCGGGGGGCGAATTTTCCATCTCCAAGGAAAACCATTCTGATCCCCTATTAGAAAAATTCCCAATTCTCCCTTTGGGGCTTCAACTCTCACATAAAGTTCTTGTTTCGGTAATTCAAAAGTCGGAGACGGTTTTTTACTAATGAATCGATATTCAAAATCATTCCATTCTGGATCCCCTTCTCTATCAAAGCAGCGGATTTCTAAATTCTCATACGGCCCTCCCGGAATTCCTTCCAGAGCCTGTTGAATAATTTTTATGGATTCTACCATTTCACCAATTCGTACTAAATAACGAGCTAATGAATCTCCTTCTTTTTGCCATTGAACTTCCCAATCAAATTCCTCGTAACATTCATAATGATCAACTTTACGTAGATCCCATTGGACTCCGGAAGCCCGAAGCATTGGTCCTGATAAACCCCAATTTATTACTTCCTCTCCACCAACAATGCCTACTCCCTCAACCCGTTCTAAAAAAATAGGATTTCGCGTAATAAGTTTTTGATATTCAACAACCCTTGTTAAAAAATAATCGCAGAAATCCAAACATTTATCTATCCAGCCATGAGGTAGATCAGCCGCTACCCCTCCGATACGAAAAAAATTATGCATCATTCTCATACCTGTGGCAGCTTCGAATAGATCATATATTAATTCTCTTTCTCTGAAAATATAGAAGAAAGGGGTTTGTGCACCAATATCTGCCATAAAAGGTCCCAGCCATAGTAGGTGAGAAGCTATACGACTCAACTCCAACATAATTACTCGAATATAGCTGGCTCTTTTTGGTACTTGAATATTTCCTAACTGTTCCGGTCCATTTACGGTTATTGCTTCTGTGAACATAGTAGCTAAATAATCCCAACGTGTTACATAAGGCAGATATTGTACAATTGTTCGGTTTTCTGCAATTTTTTCCATCCCTCTATGTAAATAACCCAATATTGGTTCACAATCAATAACATCCTCACCATCTAGAGTAACAATAAGTCGAAGAACACCATGCATTGATGGATGGTGAGGACCCATATTGACTATCATGAAGTCTTTTCTTGTAGCTGGGGCATTCATAGGTTTTTCCTCGATTCATTCTTCCATGAATTGCTTAAAACAAAAATGAGTTCATCCAAATTCAAGATCTAATAAATCGAATAATTCAAAACGACTCTTCAAATTAATTAGTTTGTGGCTCCCGAATATCCAACTGATTAATTAATTTTTTATAACGTATTCCATTTTTCTTTGACAAATAAGACAGGAGTCGTTTCCGTTTTCCCAGAATTTTACGTAAACCCCTTTGAGATAAATAGTCTTTTCTGTGCAATTCCAAATGTGAAGTAAGTCTTCGTATCTTATTGGTGAAATTCAATACTTGAAATTCAATCGATCCCGGGTTTTCTTCTTTTTTTTCTTGTGAAATAACGGATATAAATGATTTTTTTACCATAAAAAAATGAAAGCTTGTCTTCCCCCCCCTTTTTTTTTTTTTATTTTATAGAATCTAGATATTTTTATTGATCAGTAATAATAATGACACTCATTTTCAATTTGGTATATACAATAATCTTAATTTTATTAAGAGTTCCTGATTTTCTTTTTCAAATAAATTTGGATTAATCAACCCAATTCAAATAGGTATACAAAAAATACTATATTTATGCATTCACAAAAGCAAAATTGTAGACTTCAAATAAGAAGATTTTGTTGATTCATTTATAGATCTAATGGATAGGATATATCATTGAATTAGTATCGTGCCTCAGAATAGAGGGGAAGACAATGCGTATGTACATCTATTTGTTTTCACATATCCGATATGTTACGAGAAATAGAAAAAAAGAAAAATGTAGATTAACGAATTTTCAATCGTGGATACATATGTATCCTTACCATACTGAAACGGCTGCCATTATTGGTATCAAACCAATAGCGATTCATACAAGCTAAATCTTCTAATCGATAATTTGGCCAAAGAAATAACTTTAAATTAATTAGTTTTTTTTTATCTCTATGAAGATCTTTACTTGTAGCCACAACTTGATAGCAATTATTCACTTTATTCTCATTGTAAAATGCCTTATTTCTATGCACACTATTTCTATTCCTAGGATTGAAACAAATTAGAATTCTCAATTCTCTACGACGTCTAGCGGATAAAATATTTTCAGGAACAAGCAAATCATAATTCTTTTTTTCTTTATTTTCAGTCAGACTTTGATCTCTTGTTCTTGTAATGGATTTCTTAATGGATTTCTCCAAATTTTTCTTATCAACGTAGCTTTTTTCTCGGTATCTTTGATTAATTTGGTGCTTTCTCTTATGAATCAACGAAAGGCCTACGGTTTGATACATATTAAATTGTTCATGGTTTTTTCTAGACAGACGAATTGGTTCGATACTCAATATTCCTTTTTTCATCAATTCCGTATTTTTATTCAATTCTGTAAGAGTAAAATCCTTCTGATTCTTAATTTTCATAATATCTAGACTTAGTTCTCCTCTTTGAATAGAGGCTATAGCAATTTCTTTTAGATTTTTCAGTCTAAGCAGGAGACAATATACTTGGATATTATTCATTATTCTTTCATTTAAGCAATCATGCCAGTTCAATTGAAAAAGCAAATACCTTCTTAGGAAGCAATTAAGTTCTGCTTCGATGTTGTTCGTGTATCTATTTTTTTTTACACCCTTTTTTATGTCGGATCCTGCATAATCTTCTTTAACATCTTTTTCTTTCTTTGAAAGGGATGCTTCAAGATTTAGTCGACTTGCATATTCTGTTTTTCCTTTATTTCGAGTCTCTAACTCTAATTCAAGATATTTTTTTTCTTTCCATCGTCTAAAAATATCTATTTTTTTCTTTTCCGTGATGTTTTTCTTTTCACTAACATTTTGATTTTTATTTACATTAAAATTGAAAAAAAGGAATTTGATTGGTATGATCCATGGGTTACTCGTATATGCATTATAAAATATAAAAATTTTAGAGAAGAAAAAAAATTCCCGATTCGCTATAGAACGATTTAGTATTTCTACATTCATTCCCATCCAATCAAAAAGGTTTTTTTTTTTATTGGATGGGTTGATTTCTTGATGAAGCGTAAAATAATAATCGGTATCGATCGAACCCCCAAAATGCACTTTATTTCTAAGACAAAAATTCAGAATTCTCCAATCAAAACACTTTCTATCCAGATTTTTTTCCATATCTAGAATAGAATCTTCTACTATATAATTCTTGATAGGAATATCATCCGTCATATCAAAATTTTTTTTTTTACGCGTGTTGCAATTATAAGAAATCGCTTGGTTATTATTTGCTTGGAATGACGATCTATATCCATAAATATATGAGTCCTTCTTATCTGCATAATTAATAGATTTATATGATAAAAGATCATACCCATATTGTTTTTTCATTTTTTTTTTTTGATTTGTTAATGAGTTTATTTCTTGTTTTTTGTAAAGAATTAATCCGTTTTTTTCATATGAATGATATTTGGTTAAATCTTTATTTTGAGCCACACCTCGTTCCTTCATTTTTTTTCGCCATTTTTGGGATACTAATCTAGACCATCCATTCTGAGATAAATCGTATTGATAATGACCTTTTAACCAATTTGTCCATTGATTCATTACAGAATTGGGAGCGCTCTTATGTTTTAATTTGGAATGAGATATTCCTTGTACTTCAAAAAAATAATCCTTTATTTCATTCTTAAGAAAAAGAGGTGTTCCATGATATTCAAAAACGGATCTTAATTTATACTTATATAAGTTAATAACTTGGGTTTGTGATAATTTGTAAAATACATATGCTTGTGACAAAGAGGATACGTCACAAAAATTCTGTGAATTCGTATTCCTAATATTACAAATTGATTTTTTTATAGTAGAAATAAAGTGAATTAGACTTTGATTTTTTTTATCCCTTCTTTTTCTTTCTTCATTTGCTTCATTATTGTAAATGTATTTATTAAGAATTTTTTTTGTTGATTCAAGAAAAAGTTGTACATTGATTCTAGGAATATTAATGATACATAGAAAGATATCTATATATACCCTTTCTATGAAAAATTTTAAAAAATAATGTGATTTGCGGGATAATCGAACATTTCTTTTTTGTAATATCTGCCAAATATTTTTTTGTAATTCTAATCTTTTATCATCATAAGTTGTTTTCTTAGAACAAATATTTTTCTTTGAACCTTTTTTTTTTTCTTTTTTAAATTTTTCTATTTGTTTTATGATTTTCTTTGTTCTATCATTCAGATCTTTTATTTTTTTTTCTGTCAATGAACAGTCTGTCCAATTAATAGATTGAATTGGAATGGTGGATTCGTAAATCATTGGATTACTCTTACTTTTTGTTGAATCTTTTTGAATTTCATTTAATTCATATATTTTTCTCAATCCAAATATAAATAAAAGATTTGATAATGATAGTTTTTTTATTTTTTCTTTTAGAAATAGAATCCTTTTGAGAATACTGTTGATGATCCATTGTGCTCTTTCTTTTGTGATATTTAGAAAAAATTTTGTTCTTTCGTTTAATACTTTTAGAACTAGAAAAAAATTCTTTTTCCAATTTTTTATTTTTTTTTTAAGTTCTTTAAAAATGGGATCAAAAAACGAACGTCGGTTTCGGGGAGAAGAAGAAAAGGGAAATTCTACTTCCATTCCGAAAACTGTTAAAAAGAAGAAATCCATTTTTTTCACTTTTTTTTTCATTGGATCCTTTTCCTTTTGAGGGGATCGTAGCTTAGATCTGTATCTGTGCCAAGGTTTCAGACGAAAAGGAAAAAGGACCTTTATTTGAATACCCTCAGTTAGCCAGTTTTTCGGAAATTCTGTTTCGGATAATGGAACGCCATTATAGGTGCATTTAATATACATTTCTCTATTCCAATCCTTAAAATCCTCTGACCATTCGGGAGATTGAAATAATAGTATACGAACGATATTTTTAATTATTATCAATGAGGGTAATAGAATATATTTTCTAATAATCGATTGGGTTACTAATAAAAAACCTCTTATTACTTGAGCATATAGAATGTTATCCCAGGCTTCCGCTATTTCCATACGCTTTGCTTCCTCTTTTTTCTTAATCTCTTTTTTCTTTTCCTCTGTATAATCCGAAATTTTCAATTCTGTATTTTGATTTTTCCACATCCAATTTAGAAAAAAGATTTTCATTGGCTCGAAAATCTCAAAAGAAAAGAAAGAGGGTTTGTCAATTTTGTCCAAAAAAAGAGGAGAATGTGCACTTGTTTGAAGGATTTTCCAATTAACAGTTTTACGTCTTTGAGCGCGTCTAGATCCTTTGATTATGTCTCGCCTAAAATTCGGTTGTTGTGAATAACGTATTAAAGCAAATTCATCTTTTTCATTAGAATTATCAGTATCCTTGGTATCCGTATAAGCATCGGCATTCTCTGAGTCATCAGTATAAATTACTACACGTTTGGCTTTTCTTGAACGAATCTCATAATCTTCTGTTTGACCATCGCT